TTCGCGAGAATGGATTCCTCGTCAAGTCAGTTTGGAGGGTGTGGACACACTTGCGCGAATTCAGGTAACGGCTACAAGGAAGAAATCGAAAGGAAACAGTACCCAACCAGGGATGGACGTAAACTCGTAAGCTACCGAGGGTAGGGATAATCGTCCAGGTCTTATTGTGAAACAAAAAAGCCGCCCCGCCACAGCAGGCGGGTTGGTTCCTCTGTCGTCACCGGGGAGCTCTTGGCGAGGAGACCGACGGATAAGTTGCTAAAACAAACGGGAGGGGAGGATCGACCCGTTCAGTATAATTCCGAAGAAAGACTGTTGGCAGCAGGTGGAGACATTGGAGCGACCCCCTTCAAATCAAAAAAGGAAATGCGGGCAGGGTAGAGCTCAGCGGAGTGTTCGAGAATAGGGTAAGGTCCTGTCCTTAAGATTCAGATAAAAAAAGAGTTCTAAACCTTGTTCAAGTGCTGCGTACAAGTTCCGGCCAGGATGATTGGGAAAGATCAAACCAATTTGAACCGCTCACATCACAGCACAGTATACGTAGCGTAAAGGCCGTAAGTCGGGGAGCGGCCATAACATAAGGCTATTACTTTCACATCTCTCTTACGATATCCATAGATATAACGAGAGAGAGATCCGCCTGCGTGAGCAACCCGACGGTGCGTTACATGTGCTCTACAGGCCGCACTCCATCTTTCTTCCCAACGAGCCCATTTCCTTTTTGATTTGGAAGACGGGCCTTACGTTCGGTTCGAAAGGCATGGTTTTGAGTATGTCTCCAAATTGGGCCCCCTCACGTCAAATGCTAGCTAGTGAGCGGTTCTTTCGGGCGGGAAGCAGGCCGGGCCCTACGAGCGGGCATCTCCCGCAACGCAAGCAGCATTGTTCGCCACTACCCGAAAAGCAAAAGATTCGAGAGTCCAGGCTGAAAATACATGCATAGATAGTGGGCTAATGACAAGGGCCGACGACGGAAGCTCGGGACGGAGCCGTATGATGCGGAAGTCTCACGTACGGTTCCCTGAGAAGGGAGTGGCTACCTACTGGAGCTTCGACCAACCACTACCGGTCAATTCTGCTTTGGGGCCACCCCTTACTCTACCATTATTATAGGGGTATGGGGTTCGAGACAAAGAAAGATCAAGGCAGCATATCAGTTTTTCCTTTATACTTTACTTGGATCTGTTTTTATGCTATTAGCTATTCTGTTGATTCTTCTCCAAACAGGAACCACCGATTTACAAATCTTATTAACCACAGAATTTAGTGAGCGGCGCCAAATCTTTTTATGGATTGCTTTTTTCGCCTCTTTCGCTGTCAAAGTTCCTATGGTACCAGTTCATATTTGGTTACCCGAAGCTCATGTAGAGGCACCCACGGCAGGATCCGTTATCTTGGCAGGAATTCTTTTAAAATTGGGAACTTACGGGTTTTTAAGATTTTCAATACCCATGTTTCCTGAAGCGACACTTTGTTTCACTCCTTTCATTTATACTCTAAGCGCGATTGCTATAATATATACTTCCTTGACCACTTTAAGACAGATCGATCTTAAGAAGATCATTGCTTACTCCTCAGTAGCCCATATGAATTTTGTGACTATTGGTATGTTTAGTCTGAACATACAGGGAATTGGAGGTAGCATTCTACCGATGTTAAGTCATGGACTGGTTTCTTCAGCCCTTTTTCTATGTGTTGGTGTTCTATATGACCGACATAAGACTCGACTTGTTAGATATTACGGGGGTTTAGTGAGCACCATGCCGAATTTCTCGTTAATTTTCTTCTTTTTCACTTTAGCCAATATGAGTTTACCTGGTACTAGCAGCTTTATCGGGGAATTTCTCATCTTAGTAGGAGCTTTCCAAAGAAATAGCTTAGTAGCCACATTAGCAGCGCTTGGGATGATTTTAGGCGCGGCCTATTCCCTTTGGCTATATAATCGTGTGGTTTCTGGAAATTTAAAACCCGACTTCCTCCATAAATTCTCCGATCCAAATGGCAGAGAAGTTTTCATATTTATACCCTTTCTTGTTGGAGGGGCGACCGTCCGTTAAACTACCAAAGAAAAAAGGGTAAACCAATGTGATCATGACATTGTAGGTGCTTGCGATGGGACGGATGCGACTTCCCGTTCTTGGTTTGGGTGGCATAGCCCGTTGCTCCAGTCCCCCCCCTTTTTTGTTTGATCCATTTCTTTAGTCTGACGGGAGCCAAAGCTTGACTTTACTAATAAAATAAGGCTCGCGCAGGGGCGCTCACGTTTTTTAGCTGAGCCGTATGAAGTTGGGTGAGACCGAGAGAAAGAAAGGACGGAGGTTACCCTGGTAATGGCATTTCTCGACCGTGTCTCCGAGGGACAGTTGAACGAGCGACTCATGAATGCTGCCAGATCGAACGAGCCAATAACTCGAACGCCTTCGGTCTGTTTTTTGAGCAAGAATCACAGCGTTACCTTACCTTCACCATGATACGGACTCCAAGTTCTTATGGCAGAGCACGAGGAGATTTATCATCTTGATGATGATGAGAATAGAAACCAGAAGCACGACCGGAGTCTTCGTGGTCCAAGATAATAAAACCATCAATAAGAGTAACGTAAGCATGAGACTTTTTGGTAGTACCGGTGAACCAGATGGCCGCGGCGATAGAATCTGGGACGGAGGACTCATAGTATCTCTAACGATCTGGCAAAAGCGAAAGACCCCCTAACGTAATTCGAATGGAGGCTGACTGCTGAGCCCACTCTGGCCTCGAAGGGCAAGCCCCTGTGGTTGCGAGCTGGAGCTGCCATTGCTTATGGCGTTAGCAATGGGAGGGGCCCCAGCAGAGAGAACAGTAAGGATAACGAGCGCTCCGCCCGCTTTAGGGCGGCAGGAGCAGCGGGCAAGTGCTTGGTAGGCTAACAGCCCAGTGAACCGGGAAGAGCACTCGACGAAAGGAGGACACAAACAGCAAGTACGAGAAATTGGCCCTGCTCCGCTTTCAACAAAGCTTTGTGACCCCTGTTAAGGAGGTCAAACCAATGGAAGTCGGGGCTCGTCCCTGGTCAATATTGGATCAAAGAATAGGAGCCCGTAGCGCTGACCTCTTTTTTTATTGATTCAATACAATAGGGAGGTCGTACAGTTCCCTACCGAGACAACAGAAACTCTCAACGGATGCGCGCTGGGCATACTTCTGTAATGCGTCTTTCTCGTGGCGGAAACAGAACAACAGGGAAAGACCCGGCCGACCTGCCCAGGTCGCCTTGGCGAGCTTTATTTAAGAGAGACTGGGGAGTAAAAAGACTTCCGTTTCCGTTCTTGGTTTGTGGTCTTCGACCCCTCTCGATCTTTTTCGTAGTTGGGAAGAGGGAAGGAGTCTAAATCAATGGACATTAATGAACCATCATTGATGGACGTTGCACATGACACGATCAATTCGACTCAAGGTCCGGCGCTAATAGAAGTTGCTTACTCTCCGTTTAGCGAAGGAAAAGGGCAGGGCTCTTTTTTCGTAGTAATAGTGGGCGGGTCTCATGAGATCTATGCCGGCCGCCGGAATCAAACGAAGGTCGAAGGACCGGCCGATTGATTAAGGGACATAGCTAAGCCCTCGCCTGGCGCCATTCCCCGACCTAGCAGCAGACGGGCGGGCCGTGCCTGAATTCAGACCAGACCAGACTTTTCTTTCTTTGAGCTGCTCCCCCGTTGAACAGAGTTAGGTTATTTGCCTCTACGGAAGAAGTGTACTTTGTACCGTCCGGAGGTCATATAGATCGGAACCCGGAGCGATAAGAACGAAAGCCCTACCCACAGCGGAAACTACTGGCACTTCAAAAGGTGGCGATTTTTTTGTAGTTCACTTAAAACTTGCATTCATTAAGGAAAGGCCTTCGCATTCCTAATCCGGTAGGGCCGGGCAGCTTTGTTTGCCTGCGCTTGGCGAATCGCATCCCCGCGCAACGACATCGCTCTTTACCGTTCTCGCTCAGTGTTTGCAACGGCTGGGAAGGCAGTCGTAGAAGCGAAGCCTATCGCCCCGCCGACCATCAAATACGAGATTGGGCGCCTTCTCAAAAATTGGATGGAATGGCCCACCCCACCCAAGAGCGCTTATGTCATATGGGAACTCATGGCTGGAAACAATCCTTATGGTTTTGATATCCGGTAGGAATAATAAGAATCAAAGTCCAGGTTGGTTGGTGAGCCTAGTGAAAGGAAACTTTCTAGCTTGGTTCGGAGAGCACTTGTTGGGTTAAAGATTTTTTTTGCGTTATGTTATGGCCTAAATGCTGAACTATTGACTCTACTTGTTCGGATGGGTGTTCACCCCAAAGTGTTCCCGGACCGCATGCATACATCCGTAAGTAACTTAGTGCAACATGGAAAATTTCATTGAGAGGAATCAGCAAAGAAAATAAAAACAGGTAAATAAATGTGTATTTGAAAGATTGTCCTCGGGCTGAAGAGTGTCCACATGAGTTCGTTCAGGTGTCTACACAGGCCTGTGGTTTTATATTATGTCGGGAATTAAGATTGCTCCACCTAAGTAGAACGAAAAGGAAGAATTGAAAAAAAGGGGGGGACAGAAGCTTCGCTTCCGGTAGCTTGCTTACTCTCCTAGTTAGAAGAGGGCTCTTTGACAGATTCTTTAGACCAAAGGGCATCACCTTGTAACAGAACGTGCCCTCCTACCTGATATGGTGGTAAACGCTGTTTTCTCTCGGTCTTCTTCGGCCATGAAGATCTGCTTATATCTTCAGAAAGCATCCATAAAGGACAGCATCCCGTGTCCAGCGGTCTTGTCCACCAGAACATCGATGTGAGGAAAAAATCATCTTTTGGGCTTGCCTTGTTTAGGCTTGGACTTACGGAACCTGCTTTCAAATTGAGGCGTCAAAGGCGAAGAAGCGTAATCATCCATCAAAGACTGGATGCCTTACCCTCCCGTGTGGTTATGGGAGCGGGCCTACTTTTGATCCACTTTTTGACTATGGAGCCGGGCGGCAAGCAAGTGAATGTGATCTTGCCCTCTATCAGCCGGTGTGTGTGAGCAAAGCTCACACCTTATAGCTTTACACTGTCGCCGGCAACTTTCGCTCCTCTACCGTATTCATTGATTCATTCTTTGGAAGCGCAGCACGTGACTTGATAGCGCAGGCACAAGACCTTTGAATGCAAACAAAGAATAGCTTCACCGCATATCAAAAGGTTTGGAACCCAAGCTTACTTTATTTATTCCATAAAAAAAGAAGAAGGCGCTGTAAGCGATAGTAGGTGTAGGTCTTTCTTTCCAGCCGGATTCATTAATGCAATGGAACTCCAGAACTTGAAGAACTGGCCTTGGAAGGAAATATTTATTCAAATCAAAATCTTTTAGAAGCTGGCATTGCGTTTTGACTTTTCTTCGTTGACAGCCAGCAGTTGCCGGACTAGCCTTCCTTGCCTTCAGCCTAGCTGCCCTGTCTTAGCTAGCCCTTGATGACTAGCAGACTTGCTTTCTTGTCCTCGGCCTTCAGACGGGATGCTGACGTTGCTGCTGCTTTTAGCTGGAATGCCTTGCTTCGCTCTACTTAAAGTGGAGACAACGACTAAGAAGATTGACGACAGTAGAAGACCGACGCTTTACGACTTTTCTGTTATTAGACTAATGCTTTCTTATGTCTGCCATTAGCTTAAGGCGTCTGTAATGGAGGGCTTCAAAGCAGGAAGCTTTATAGTAAGGGGTGAAACGGCTTGTTTGGCTTTCTTCTTTCTGACTACAAGGACTAATGACCCTCTTTTCCAACAAAGATTTCTACTAAACTTCTGAACTCCATGAACTTTTGAATTCGGACTTCTCTGCTAAGAAATATTCCCTGCGAGTAAGAATCAATAAATGATTGTATATAAGGCGCTGGGCTTACCTAAGCATGTGCGAGTGGAGACTTTGCCAAAGACGTCTGCTTGAATGAGCTGGTCAACTTCTCCGTTCTTCTGTACATGCGCAAAGAATGTCTGAGCCCCTCTTCCTTTCCTGAACCTGTGAGAACACTAGTTGAATATGCCAGCAAAGACTTCATTCAATAGAAAAGAAGTTACATCCATCACAATAATGTCCTTTTTATGTGTTGAGTAATAGGGCATAACTTTCCAGCTTTTTTTGTTTTAGAATAAACGATCTATTTGGGGTAATGAGATGGACCAGCCGCTTGGGGTTGCGTTTGAACCGGCCGGTCGAAAGTGGGCTGGTGCCCTGGGTTGTGGCCTGTCGATGAGTCGGATTCCTTATCCGATGAGTTGTTTAAGTACTTTTGCCAATCACCCGAGTCGGAGCCCGAATCCCCCCAGCTGGTAGCATATAATGTTGTATAGTGGTTGCGACCTCGGGAGCCTGATTAGAAGGGCCAGCTCCCTCTCCCACGGGTTTTTTACTCGTCCCTTCGTTCCCCCCGGCCGATGAATAACCCTCATGATTCAGCCACCTTTCAATCAAAGAGCCATTCAACGAAGACGAGGTTGATTGTTCGGGGGCGAGATGAGAGGATCCCGGCTGGCCTTCATCATGTGCTCCCATATTTGATGCACCTTCTCCTCCCTCCGCTTGGGAATCAGTGTCGGGTACATGGAGAAGTAGCGACGAGTTAATCAAAAAAGGCAGTGAAAGAGTTAGACAGAATGAGTGAAACTACTTTCTATTTTCTGTCTTTAGCCGTCCTAGTCTTATAGAGTTAGGCTTGGAACCTGATCTTTATTATGCTTTTACCCGTGGTTGAAAGATAAGACTTCACTGCATTAACAGCTTCAGCCGATACAGCATCATTGCCAGCTTCTATACCCGGCTAAGCCAGTCAGCAAACCAGTCTTAACAGCACCCTCTTCTATAGCCTTTCCACTCCAGAAGTTGTCCCCCGAAGATTGAGTACATGCCATGAAATTTATGGCTCCATACCGGATAACGATATGTCTTAGACTGGAAAGGGACGTCAACTCGATCGAGCCTATCTCCCGATAGTATCTTCTCGAATGAGGCCTAAAGGACAGTCAAGCCTTGAAGGCAATCACGAGAATTAGGTGAAAATCCCTTACCCTTAGTGGGGAGTCTTTATTAAATGTCTTTTTTTATTTTCTTCCCTGTATATGAAGTACTGTTTTTCTCCGCCACCGCGCTCTCTCTAAACTCTAAAGGGGTTACTGCTTACATGCGCCTTACCGCTTAGTGGCCAGTGCTGCCAATCGGCCTGGGCAAGGCGTGAACAGTCTTGGCCCCATCTCTGGATCTCAAGCAAACAGTGATGAGCGAGACAAGTGCAAACTCGAGGATCCAAAATTCTTTTTTCTTTGGCATTTCCAGGGAAGCCATGTCAATAACCTCTGGATCTTAAGTATCTCCCCGCCGCTCTTTAAAGCCTAAACGCCCTGGCCTATACCAGAGAGACTGATGAGATCGATAGAGAGAACGAGGCCTGGGGAAGAGATCAATTCTTTATAAGATAAGGGGAATACGGAATGGACCGATACGCTCGTTTTTGACCGATTGACAAAGGAGGAACTAAAGTCTCTGTCGATACTGCCTCCTCTCTCCTCTTCTGCTTCTTCGATGAACTCGGCTATTGCTGTAAGTTCACTTCAATAAGACTGTAACGACTATTCGATAAAGACGCATCTCGCATCTCCTTCACTAGAACAGCCCTTACTTAATCTACGATAATCGATAAGAAAATCACTGCCGCTATTGAAAGCGTTGAAGCAAGTGACGCCTATTTGAATGATTCATTCTCTCCTCGGGAAAGGAGCTGTTATAAACGATGTTCTATACGCCCAGCCCAAAAAGCAGGCAGGCAGAAGAGCAGTAGGGGCTTGTTCGAGAATAACGCTATCTGGAACTGACATACGACAGAGCAGAATCCAACACTTCAGGAATGTCGGACATGAATGAGCAGACATCTTGCCCATTAGTAAGGGCAGGAAAGGCACTGATTGACCAAGGTCTTAATCCGCAGCTTGAGAAGCTGTTGGTATACACGACAGTGTTCGAAAAGGTCCCTTTTCTCCGGAGGAGAACACGAAGGATAATGAAATTTCCACGCTCGCTAAGGGGCGTAGCGGAAAGAAGTAGCGGAATCAGGCGACTTGCCACACACCAACCAGGAGTAATTCCTTAGACGACGGATCTAACTCTTTTGAAAAATGCCCAGAAGCGTCTGTCTACTAGTTCAGTTGAAAACAAGGTGTCGAACTAAACTGATAACTGATCGTCTATCGAATCGCCTCTTTAATTTAAAGGCAGGATGCCGAGAATCGTGTCTCTATCTACGAAGAGCAGGCATGTGTGGGACTGACGGACAAGGCTCTGCAAGACCTTTCGTTTAATATGCCTTCTGTATAGATATAGATATAGAAGAAGCTGCGACGAAGCTAATCTCTCGTCTGGAACCCTCGAACTCCCAGCTTGACGGCTTGACTGCATTACCTTCCTTCGTCACCTTCCCTTTGTCCCTTAACTGCTGACAGCAATTAGCAAGTAATCCCGGATTTTGGTTTGTCTCATGCAAAACGAATAGTTGTCCTCTCATTTTCTAACCGCATTCCTCTTATGGAAAGCAGCCAAGCGGGTGAAGCCGCGGGGGAAGGGCCGTAAGCGCTGCCCTACTTTACCTATCCTGGTCTACGAAAGCCCAAGGTCGATCGTGTCGCTATAAGAGCTCCTTCCGGAGGGTTCATTTCCAGCATAGTGGTGAACCCCTTTTTTAGTTTGAGACTGTGGTTACTGGTCGAGCCACTGGAATGGAATTTCATAAGAATCTCTGGAGATCTTTCCTCTCCACTTACTCGTAACAGGCCTTCCCTCTGTAGACTACTTCTGGAGAATGGCATAATTGTCCTATTTTTGACTCGATCTTCAAAGAAGACTGACTCCTCCTTCTCCTTGTTGATAGGGTCGTTGTTGGTCCTTCTTTCACTAATGATCTCACCATTGACGCGTAGTTCGCGCGAGGGACTATCCTTTCTATCGCTTGCGCTTGCTTTTCACTCTCAAGGCAACGGTCTCTCTATTCTATAAAGCGAAGCAAAGCGCATGGCGCGTCAGTGAAGAAAGCTCAATAAACACACACGAACACGATGGAGGGCATAGCATAAATGATATCGACGATGACGATAAAGGAAGAGCCAACGTTTTGAGTTTGATCTTTCACTTCATTCAATCATAAAGAGCTCGATCATCAACTAATAGTGCGAAATTATAACACGAGGATCATCAACACACCGGAAAAGAAAAAGTACGTAAGGGATAGGCCTTCCAATTCTCATGTCGACAGAGATTTGTGCAACTTTTGTGGAATGAGATCTTTTCTTTGTTATTTCTATCATAGTAGGGATACATTACCTTTTTAAAGGCAGTTTTGTGGAAGATAGGGTGTAGAGTTCTCTCCTTCTTTTTTTTGATAAATAGCGTCTTGAAGCGAAGGCATATTTGTTTGAACGAAAGAGATGCCGGGTCGGTCAATTGCATTAGGTAGGAGATGCAGGACCTGTCTTAACCGCAAGTGCATTCGCTATTCGATTCCACCAAATTTTGATTCCATTGTTTGTATTTATTCTTTACTTTTAAGTTAAAGGGGGGGTGAGAAAGGGTTCTTCTTCTCTATGTCGCCGTCTCATCAATGAGCGTAGATTGATAGAGATGGCTTTTGTGCCGGTCAATCTGTATCCCATTCTTCAGGTATAGTTTTGTTTGATCACAGATCGGCAGGTGATCCGTCCTTTCTCCCCCTTTCGTCAGTCGTCTTGATCCGCCAGAGGGTCTTGAGCTAGCTTCCTTGAAGAGGCTTGATGGGAAAGAGAGGTGAAGAAGGAGAACCTCCGGATTCTAGGGAAATTTTGGCATTAAGGGTGGTGCTAGGGCTCAAGACCATTTGGAAGGGGGAGTTGGATCATAAAGAATAGTTTTTTCCTTTGTTTGAAGAGGAACAATCCTACCGGACTCATTTGAGATAGGAATGGCTAAACTTATTGTCTGAGGAAGAAAGCTAATGAAAGCAAAGGTCAAGAATATCTTGGTTTAACATAAGTTAGTCAAGCCGATTCTCATTGTTTGTTTGATTGGGCTGTTGTGCCTGACTCCATACTGACGCAAGAGAGAAAACTCACACCACACGGGATACTGAAACTTCTGTCAAAGCGGATTCTCTTCCTGAGCCTTCAAGCTCCTCTCACGATGCCAGAGTGCCTTGACTTCACCCTTTTTTTTAGACCATATGATGACAGAGAAAGGGGTCTTTTCCTGGCCTGAACCCAACCTTCAAAGGAAAATGTTGAACCGCTGGCCCCTGAGTCACTCTGATCCCGAATCAATCAATAGCTTACGGGCGAAACTCTGAATCTATAAATAGAACGTCCTCCCCCCTAAAATTTTGTAGGATCCTACGTTGATTCCTGACCGTGCCTGTGGGACTGCTTAATCAAGGAGATCTAGTTCTCGAACCGGGTGAAGAGAAGACTCAGATGAGTATGCCTCGTATGTCTTGATAAAAGTAAAGTTTCGTTCATTTCGTGTCTGATACGAGTAGAAAGGGCTCCCCCCTAGAATACATCATCTCCCGGGCTATGCTTAACCACATTCAATGAGATGCATCCTCTTTTGCTTCCGTGATGTAATCTAGGTGAAGGTCTAGAAGGCGATCTCTAATGGCTGATCAAGCTGCTCCTTTCTTTCCCTGAAGTTAAGGAAAGGCGGTTGTCGCTCCCTGCTATGCCTCTGCGTAACCCTCATCCATGATAGGTAGAATCGAATGTTCGAAATCAGACATGGTCTCTTTTTCCCCCGACTATCCCTTTGGGCGATTGTCAGTTTCAGTTTCAGGCACGGAAAGGGGCCAAGTCACAAAGCCAGCCGGGGCAACTAGTACTTGAACGGCCGGTGTCGAGGTCAAGAAGAATGGTAGCAGCGGTCAGGCTCGAGCCAATATCAGATGCGCTTTTAGGCAACCAAGAAAGCCAGCCATGAATGAGTTCCATCGCACTTCCTTCGGGGAATCGAATGCTTTTAGGAGTGATTCTCCCCTGAGATCATGTATGAAGTCGAAAAACAGGTCTCTGAGTGAGCCCATCGGGAAAAAAGAAAGAGAAGATGGCTGTAGCCGTGTCGAGTGAATATAAGAATAAGGACTGACGCCAATGGAAATTGGAAATGCTGAAGCGCGTATTGAGACTGAAGAAGTTGTGGAAGAGGGGGGTGTCGGGTATGATGTAGTTGAAGATCAACTAGCTTTCTCTTAGAAATTGATTGATATCGAGACAAAAACGAATCTATGAAAAGCAAAATCGTAGGATTAAAAACCTCATGCACGCCACGCGTCTTTGAATTGATTATGGTGAAACTGCCATGTCTTCTTCTGTGGTTGACGGAAGGATAGCGACATCATTAGTCACATACCGAAGCCCCTACTCTGACTACTAGAAGTGGAAGTCCCTACCCGCGGAAGTACAGGAAGAGGGAAAGATCAGAGAATGACTTCTGACAAGCAAAATGGAATCAAAAGAAAGCACCCGAAGGATGGTGAGATAGATAGACGTCCAATCCTGCAGCAGCATTTCTCTGCAATTTCTTCCCTAACTGCGCTTTCTAATGCATCGGATTCTCTCCATCTCATAACATAAGTCAAGTCTCATCCCGTGCTTTCGGGCGATTTAGTGTACATCTCACCTATAAATATAAAAGCCTGAATGCTTCAGGTAAGTAAGCCTTGCCTTTGTATTCAAGGTCTACGTCTCGTCCTTACTGACGCTTCGTAGGTAAGAGGAAAGCTATCACGTCAACTATGTGTGATCTTGCCAATTATCATATATAAGATCTATCTTAGTTCTACTCGAAGCGGAGGCATTCCCTGCCGCCCTTACTTTGGAACTGCATCCATTCCGAGTGGCCGTGAGGTCATAAATAAAGTCGTGAACTGAACTTGGTGATTATGTTCACCCCATCTTGATTCGGTCTAGCTATCGGATGACAAAAGGATGCCGGACCTTCTTCTGGAAGCGGGAAGGTGAGTCACCGCATTGACTCGAATGATCTAGCAATAAATTTCTCCTCACTAACTATGGTCTACCTTCGCTTCGCCCCTTCTCCTTCGATCCAAGCCACAAGGCAAAAGGCAAGCTGACTTAGAGGCTGAATGCCTACTTTCTGAATAAAAGAATTTACCAAAGGCTATTAATCTAGCTATCGAGTCACCCTAACGGAGAACTCTAACTGAACTTTCAAGCTTTCTTTTCATTCTGTGTACCAATAAGATTAAGATAAGTGCCACCGATTTTCTCTTTTCCAAAATAATAAGTGCTTGAGACTTCTCTAAAGAGAGTTGACTGGCAAAAAGCAGATCTTGGCTTAGGGCTTAGACTGCCTTCCTTGAAAGATAGCTTGCTTGAAGCCTAAGACGGATAACTTCAATAGTGGAATTCCCTGATCTTACTTCACTAGTTGAATTTCCGTATTCTAGTCACCCTTTTATCACTACTCCCTTTTTCGAGGGATGAGCTCTGACTAAAGCTATCGAGAAGGGATCTAATCCAGATCTTCTATTTCCGACCCGAAAGCATCTTTCATCTACCCTACGCTATCTATTGAAGCTGACTCTTAGAAGGGCCGACATTTCACATTCTGCGGGCCCCCATCCTGAACCTTCCGTTCGTGAAAATGCCTCTCCCTCAACGCAAGTGAATCCGATCTGGGTTGTGATGTGCTAGAATCCGCAATGTCTTTCTTTCAAAGAGAGGAGCATTAATAGTTTGTAGTTTATCCCTTCTTCTAAATAACTAGAATGGACTTCCCCTCCCGAAAGAAGGTTCTGCCTGCTCTGCTATCTTGCCAGTTGCTAGAAGATTGGAATCATGCTTGATAGGCCCTGGCTTTCTTCCTATTTAGGACATTGGGAGATTCATACCGAAAGGGATTACCTTGATAAATGGTTGACCCCGCAGGAGACATGTCCTGGTTATAAAGAATAGCCTTCTCTCTTTTGCCTCTTCAACCTCCAGGATTTAAAGAGGTTTTACGTGTTCATCCATCCCTGCTTCATCCTTACTCACCATCTTCGCCTACTGGTCGGGCAAGGATTCTGGTTGAAACAAATAAGCTTTGTGTCCTAACCAGATGCCGTGGGGCGATAAGGGGTGCTTTATCTAAACTAGGCAGGATCATTTGGCTAACTTTCCTACTCTGATAGGATCTCTGAACGGCCTCAAGTAACGAAGGAATGAATCTATTAAGTGGGAAAGAGCCCTCTTCAGTCCTCTCCCGTTGGTCGAGCGTCTTCAAACCTCTTTCATCCCTTGCAGCTAACTAATGGCAGCCCCTTTCTTGCTCCTGTTTACCGTATTATTACTCTTCCACTAGAGGATTGGTTAGACCGATTGGACAGCTTTCAAAGAAGGCTCTATTTTGACCTACTTCGAATTTTCCCTCTCTTCTCTATGGGCATCCTTAGATGAATAGGCATCTTGAGAAGAAATTATCTACATAGGTACCTTGATCTAAACACTAAGAAAGTTTAGTACATATGAGTGAGACTAAGTAAGGAGACAATTATGTTCTTACGAGTCCGTTTCCAAAGTCTCATTTTAATGGTGATATTCAAAGTAAGTGTGCATTCAAAAAAATGTGAAGTGCCTGCGCTATCAAGTCAGGTGTTATAGGCAATGCCTTTCACCTCTCAAATGTAGTCCTTTGTACCGCGCACTCACATAGCTAAGGTGAAGAGCGGAAGCCCTTTGTATCCCCCGTGGCAGTATTAACTGCTGTCCCTTCTCGTCATTCTATTTGTGGCCGTTCATGTAAGTTTCGCCCTTTTCTTTTAAAGTTAAAATATGGTTATCATTCTTTAGTCTATCTAAGATTATCTTGTTGACTAAACGGCTGTCTAACCAAACTTTTGATGATCGCCATGGAAGAACCCTGAGAAGGTTATCGAGATAGTAGGGAAGGTGGTGGTAAACGGCGCATATTGCTATAGGTAACTATGTCAACCAAAGGTACGTACTTACTGTAGCGAAGCTACAGGAACGTAGTCGCTAGAGCAAAGCTTTTGGCTTTTACGCCCTCTTCATGAGTGGCTAGCTCCGAGATGCAGGTACGAATACGAAGTCACGTCAGCGAAGCGACAGGAACTACTAGTCAATAAACTTAAAGAAGATTTTGAATTTCTTTCTTTAGTTAACCCACTTTTTTCTAAAAGTGCTTGTAGTAATTCTGGGAATTAGTCTTAATTAATTATTCTATTAGCATTAAGTAGTAAACATCTTACACTAGGGCTTTTCCCATACATGCAAACATAACAAATAAAACCAAACAAAGATAGTTAGCATAGATAGGAGTCTATCTCAAGTAAGCACCGTAGGAGATCCCCACTAAAAAAAGACAAAGAACACCAGACATGAAAACAAACGTCTACAGACACTTATTTAATTTAAACCTTATAAAACTAAAAAGAGTCGACAGAGCCTTGACGCCTCTGCGGTGACCTCGGGTGACAGCACGCACAATGAGATCTTCCCTTTCTCACAGCATTTTTCGGAGCAGGCCTTTCAGTGCTTTCTAGCAGCCGTGGGAGGCGGTAGTGAGGGAAAGATCGATTACCCACCCGCCCTTGATCTTTGGCTTAGCCACGCGTACCGAGTCGAAATACGGACAAAAGAATTCTTCACCCAGCAAAACTCTAGCTATTGACTTGGATGTGTCCTCACTCACAAGACAAGTCCCATTTTGATACAAAAGTATGCCCATGAAACGAAAGTTTTCATGATCTTGATGTCTGCTCATTCATGTCCGCCTTCAAAATGAAGTGAAAACGTTAATCTACGAGCGGGAGGCAATAGGATAAGATAGCCAGCCACAGGTTCCCCTACAAACTCTTCGAGCTATAATTTATTATTGTTCTGATCCAGTTCGCCTTACTCTAGCGAGAATAAATATACATATATACATTACCTAAACCGCTTATCAATTTGATTCTTCTAGGGGTATTAGGCATAAAATCGTGTATGCATTTTTCATGTACTCATCTTCGATGCTTTGAACTTCCACCCTGTTTTGGGGCATACTTTTCTTTGCTTCCTTCCGACTACTAAGCTGCTTTATAGGCTCAAGCCCCCTATCTACGGTAGCTGACGCAGCAAGACCCGAGGAATCGGACGCTCCTTCACCAGTCACTTTCTTCTCACTTTATATGCCACATAAGATATACTAATCGGCCGAAATGAGCTGATACTAGCCTCCACCTTCACCTTCGGAAGAAGAACTATGAATATCTCTCATCTTTGCTATCAGGGAAATGACTAAGTCTGAGGGGAATCCCTCCATCTAAGAGCATCCAGATCAAGTGCTAGGCGCAGAAGAGGGAAGGAGTGAAATGAAATGGAATGAGTTGAACGTTACGTAGTGAATGAGTGAAACGAAAAGCTTATAGACTAGTTAGACTATTAGACTAGAAGACTCACTCCAAGAAAAAAACAAGTATTCCGTTCGTTTCGTTTATCAACTCCTTTCAATAACTTAGATACGTATCTAACCTAACTAAATAGAGGAAGCTAGAATTCTGACCTGCTTCCGACTTCGAAAAGGTCTAGTCTGATCTTTCTGACTTTGTAGTTCTTTCCGGTCGGGCTAGTATTCCACTAATCATCCTTTCTGTCAACTCAATATCAGTAGATAGTAATTCAATTTCACTCAGGACGCGCTAACTCAAACCAACATCTCACTCACTACAGCCTCGGCACACTAAAGAGAAATCATAAGTCATTCATCTCCAGCAGTCAGTCTTAACTGTCCGGGATTGCTCACGGAACTGCGTAAGCATACAGAGCTGCATTATAGCTTCATCTTTCGGACAGAGCAAAGTTATAAGGTTTAGCACAACGAGCGGAGAATGAGTTTAAAACCTACCGGTAAGCAAGTAAGTCAGAAGCGGGATTGATGTCATTCTATGCTAATACCAGCCCGTACTTGAGATGAGAATAAAGCAGCCAGTAGTAAGTAGTTACGAGCCAGTCCTCCGTTAAGGTAGCCAAGGATTTAGAGCTCTAAGGGCTAACTAAGTTAGAAAGCCTGGGAATGAACTCCTTGACTCTCTCCTTGCCTATGTTCAGTCTTTCATTTCCCCTCCTTCCTCAGAATGAAAAGAAAGTCTTCAATCAATCCCCATTCCTCAATAGTTGACTTTTGTGAAAACATCGATATAATTAGTGTCAAACCTATTAGACTTTCTGGCAGTCTTTAGTGCAGTTAGCGGGGAATCCATTCCTATTCTCTGAATATGCCTTCCCGTTGATTCACCTCAGGGACTCTCTGTCTTTGTTGAGACTGAAATTCGACTTATTGAATGTGTGCCTGAAGGTATATCAAGTAGTCTAGGGGGGAAAGCACAGAGAAGTCAGAAGCAGGAAACAAGGAGTTCTAACTCTCGTCCCACGCCCTCTTATTCTATTCAAATGCCCTATATTCATAACCGGGAAAACAGACTAGAGAATCTTCTCCAAGGCAGTTTGAACCCCAGCTAGTATTGAGATTGAGAGCCGTAAAGAGTCCGGAGATCAGTCATTCGACTTAGGAATCCCGTCCAACTTCAGATAAGGTAGGAAAGCTACAAACCAGTCTTAATTCCTGCAGACTAAGATTCAGTTTCAAATCCCAAGGGATTCAATTCAAACACTCATAGATTCTATGCCCGCCTCTGCTCTGATGTTCCAACCCTGAAGTCACTTCCTTTAGAGTTGAGTTCAAAGTTACAGCCTTTAGTAGATAAGCCGGAGTTAACTCATGATAACTCTTAGCCCTGACTTCCGATGAATGAGAAGTCTAGTTAGGCAGTGGAAACCCTGGGAAGTCAGGAAGTTCAAGTTAGAGGGCATATGAATATGAAATAGCATATGATGAGATTGGTCAATCTTTCTCATTGCTTGACTAAAGAATGCATTTTATGGCTCTAGCACTCCCGTCATGAGACGTAGAAGCAAAAAAAAGAAAAAGCCTAGGCTGATCATCCAACACCCATTGATTAAGATCCTTATCGGCTAGAATAAATGCCTTTTAATCTTCTCAGATTTTTTATCTGGTAACTGACTGAGAATTGATAGTCTTCTAAGGAAGTCTAAGTGACAGAGGATCTAGTAAGGAAAGGAACCTACCTTTCTCGTTTGTGACCCATGCCTATGGGTCACTTAACTCCTAGAGCATAAAGGCAGCAAGTGAAGTTAGAATCTTTCTCTATTGTTGCATTCCCTTCCGGGATACAGAGCAGAATCTATTGATACAAGAAATTCCTTAGAAAGAGCTGCCCGAGATCACTACATCTATCTCTTGAACTCAGCTCCTATTCACATCCTTCCCGTGGGAACGACTATAGAGGACAGCCCCAGAGAACTCAATCTAGCTATTGTTGAGCTCATCCCGCCTATTCTATCTATTCTATTCCTAGGTCCTGCGGAGGACCTCCGAGTCCCCATTGATTCTACTCCAATTCCAGTATCTGGCTGTTCTTCATCTTACCCGGGAGGAAGTCGAGGACAGAGTTGCAGCTTTAGATGAAAGATTGATGTTTCTATTCGAATACAAGGCCCTACGCCTTATGGCTTTAGGAGATTAATATAGTTGAGCTGCAAGCATCCTGAGATTGAACTGCTAGGAAGTTTTAAGCAACATCTCATTTTTCGTTCCTGGCCTAGCTGAAGGAGGGTAAATTAGGCATTGATTCGAACTTCAATACTGGGCCTCTATGAACCCTAGGAAGTTACTGAGTTGGTTGCCCTTAGTCTTGTTCAAGTTAGAGGATTTCTTAACTGTTGAAATGACGTCTATAGATATGAAAAGATTGAAAGCTCGAAATCGGTTACGCAACAGGCTAAGCCAGAAAGGAAGAGAGATTGCTATTGTTGTTAGCAGTTACAGCAGAGACAGAGATAAAAGCGTAAGAAACCCAAGAACCTTTTGGCCGCCTTTAGGTCTTCTTACCCGGATCAAATTGAACTTCGAACAATCGTAACTTTAAAGAGAAAGAATCTTACTTCAATCCTATTGGCTTTCAACTCCCAATTCTACCTAGGAATGAAATCAATTAGACTTCCACGGAAGTCAGACTGAGGAAATAGTTGCAGCTCTTTCTCTTGAGTTAGAGGGAATCTCAAATGATTGGCTTTCGACTCCTATTTGCAGGATTGAGTAAGATTGACTTCGATTTCATTCGTTTCAGTATTTCAGTAGAGCCTGTAATCAGTATATTTTGTTTAGGATTGACTGATTTTTAGTCTTTACCAGGATTGAATTCCTTGAAGTCAGAAGCAATAAATGAAGTCAAGTAATTTATTACCGATTTTCACTCTCTGTATTCTCCTCAGTTTTCAGTCGGAGATGCGTAATCTGAGCTAAATGCCTATGTTTGCTGAGATTCCTCGATCTAAGTCTTTTTAAAGGCCCTCTTAAGAGTTGAGAATCAAGCTAGAGCATTTAGAACTCAACATCCGAAAATCAGTCATAGTCAGAAGCAGGAGGTCAGTCTTGATATTATACTAAAAGCCCTATCTTCAGACAGAGCAGAGCAGCCCTTGAAGCGGGAGATGGTATAGTAGGCTTAGGGTGAAGTTACCTGGGAGTTACGAAAGCCGGAAATGAAGACTTCGATTTAGTTGCCTATTCCTCATTAGTGGGGCATAATAGCTCGAAGCCGATAGGAAGTCGCTGAGGTAAGTTCCGATAGAGCTACGCTCCGGGTATTCCTAAAATTGGTTCTTATAGGTTACTATTTTTTCTCTTAATTAAAGCACTGGAAGAGAATCGCTATCGTCTTTCTAAAGGACGGGGATTTACGTGTATTGCTTATGTCCGATTTGCTGACGCTAGCTTGACTTCACTCACTTCAGAGACAGAAAAAAAGAATAAGAGAATAAGAAAGGAGCGTAGCAGCCAGAAAGAAATCCCCTCTTCCGCTTAAGGCACCGAAGTCCCACAGCTAATATCTTGATTTAAGGGAAGTTCTTTCGTTAGCAGTAAGAGCCTATTCTGTCTTGCTTTCTGAATGAATTCCGCTGCGCCCCTCAAAAGAGCTCTTTCGATTTCGAAAAAAGTGCAACACATGCCTGCACTATTTATCTAATAATGTGCCATTTCCTCTTGCTTTTTCAACCAAAAATAAAGAAAAAATGAAACTTTTTAAATGCTTTTCGTAAGGCATGCGAATGCGAAAGATAACATTTGAAAGCGGAAGACTTTTATAGGTTAATATAGCGCTTTTGAAAGATAAGATAAACGCTATCTAAGGCCATTATTCCTGACAAAAGAAATGGAGTAAGTAAGATAAGGGGTGACTGCATGAGTCTTATAATCTTTCATTAAAGTGAAAGAATTTATATATATATATATCCGGAGCTTAAGGCATTAGTAATTAGTCAATTCAATATACAAGAAAGTTCAATTCAGCAGTACACTGCTACTAACTTTCTTTATTGAGAAAATGCTATGGCTATCAACGATCTTTATTTCAAGGAAAGTAGCACTAGAAAAGCAAATAGGGAGTACAATATGGAACTCCTTTATTTATGTAAATAAACTTCCACAACGGAAGAGACTGTAACTATTATATTCTTTCTTAGTCTCTCCGGTCGCCGAGGGTGACAGCCTGCACAATGAGCGCTCGCTGTTCATCTCGCAGCATTTGTAGTCTCGTCTCGAGGCGCATTATGTTTTCATTTGCCGCGCGCATGCGGTCTCCTACGACGGCAGGGCTCGCCGGACGCAGGTGCCTCAAAAAGGCTCTTAAGGCAAATCGGCGTTGACCCAGCTCATTCTCGATTTCCTGGATTTCTTGTGAAATTTGAAAAAGCCTTTCTGAAACTGCAAGAGCTGCCATACCGCGCTAATAATAATAATTTTTTATTTTATTTTAGAGCTCGAAGGCTTATCGAGTTTCTATTTATAGATCTATTTATAGAGTAGAAGTAGAGTAATCCCGCCATGCGGCACGAATTGGATGATAGGCACAATTTTTATGAGTTTTCCGCAGTTGAGTACTATACATGCCTGTTTAATGAGCAAACTAACTACCTTGTGAAGCAAATAAACCCTCAGAATCACATCACACTGCCTGTGTGAACAACCTAACTAACTTTGCATAACCAGCTTCAACAGTTACGCCTAATCAATCACTGTTAGGATAAGCGAAATCGAAGAGGTTAGTTAGAAGGTAAGGATAGCATGATTAACTAGTTGCGGGTCTTTTGGATCATGGGCCACAGCTACTTGGGTTTAAACCGCTGAACATCATTTTGGCAGGCCTAAGCCCATATAGCCTCAGATTCTAGGTAGCCCCATAGAACACTAGTATAAAAGTAGGCCACATCGCTGTAAGCATCAGCCCCAGGCAATCTTTCTGGTGTGGGTAGTGGTTCATTGGAAACTATTTCAGGTTCCGGCTCATCAACCTGAAGAATGGTTTAATAAACTTCTTTAATATACTTCATGGAAAAAGGATAGCATAAAAGAAAGAAGATATGGCTTCGCAAGAGAAGAGACATGATATGTTTGAGAAGGGATAAGGTACGTAAGTCACTCATATAGCGTGTATGAGGCACGAAGTGACTTCTACGAAACAGGCTAGGCCTAGCAGTGCCTGTCTCCCTATCTCGATCAGGCTATCCACGTATCTGATGTCAGCCTTTGGTTTTCACATTGTTACCTATTGCAAATATACGTCTATTCATAACAGATAGGTTGTTCGCATCCGCTGCAGTTCATTCTGCTGGGTAACCTTTTTTTACGTAAGTCACTAACCCACAATAGGTTATAGGCTATTATGCTTATTGGCCTATTTGTCTATATTAGTTATAGTCTAACTCGATCCATGTTTTGGAGGATTCATATGGATTGGATTAATCAAAGAGAATTATACCATACATATATACAATACAATAAAACTGGATGGATACACTTCTTTCAAAAAAATGAAAAAGAATAGCATAAAGAAGATATAAGCGAAAGAAAGAGGCAAGGGAAGAGGGTATAAGCACGAAGTCACTCGACTTACTAGGAGAGGCCCTTAACTTGTTAGCCTTGTCACTAGATATAAGTGAGGAAGTTTCGTTAGCCCAATAGTTACGCTTTTGATGTTTTTAATAAATATCACACCAGAAGATTTAGACTGGTTTGAGAGGCGAATAGGTCCTCTTCTACCGTCTTGTGACGACCTTGGGATTCCCCCGCGGGGCGACTAGGTTGTTCTCTTGAGGGAGCTGGAAAGCGTCGTATATTCGCAATTGGTAACTATATTAACCTTTGGTTATTAAGACCCGTGCACTGTTGGTTTGCGTCTATATTGAAGACCATTCCAATGGACGGCACCTATGATCAACTTAGACCTTTGCGTCGGTTAGTTCCCAGCGACAACTGTTTCAGTTATGATTTGAAGAGTGCCACAGATAGGTGGCCACTAGTCTATCTATTTGAAATAGTTGCCCTACTGTTTGACCGGTCATTCGCATCGAGTGTTGTTAATAGCACTCTTGCGACGAATCTGTTTATTGTGCCGTTCGTTAGGCGGTACGCAACAGTTTCGTTCGTTGCTGGTCAACCGTTGGGATATTATGGCTCTTGGCCTCTGTTTGCCTTTTCGCACCATTTACTGGTGTGGTGGGCAGCGGAGCAGGTTAGACCAGGGGTCCGGTTCGATAGGTATGCAGTGCTAGGTGATGATGTTCTCATCACCGATCCACTGGTTGCTGAGTAGTACAGGTTAGCTCTTCAACAACTTGGTGTTAAGATTTCTTATCACAAGTCGTTGGTGTCGTCTTCAGGTGCTGCCGAGTTCGCTAAGAGGTTCTTAGTTAAGGGTATGCAGGTGGATTTATCCCCGATATCCATGCTTTCCTTACTTGGCTTCCATCACCCTTATGGTCTTATGGCCATTAGGGAGAAGTATCATGTGGAGGATTATTCTCTCTTGATGCGGATTGGTGGAGCAGGTTACCGAACTCGCTCTGCTGGGAAAAAGTCTAAATCGGCCAAATGGCGTCGGTTTCGGCTTCTTTTCCTTCGGAGTAAGTTACCGATGGATTTGCTCCTTGGTGGTGGCCTTCCCTTAAACCCATACCTTTTAGGGAAACTTAAAAGGTACTTATTGGAGAGGTTAGCTCCCCGTGAGTTAAAGACTCCTCCTCTTGAGCTCTTTGAGTTTGAGGGGATGTCTGACTTCTTGGAGTACTCTCTTTTAAGGAATTGGGTGAAGTCATGGTTAGGCTATGTCAAGTGGTATAGCTTGCTATCTATGGACCCCTCGGTCCCACTTGAGGCTTTCCTGGATAGTCCTCTTGTGGAGTCCCATTGGTATGTCCGACGCACTGATCCTTTATTAGTGCGTTGGGGTCTACTATGGCGTCTCTATGATATTGTACAGGAAGTTGGCCTAGATTCTACTTGTGGGGTATTACCTACGGTTACTAGTCCTCCTCATTGTGAAAAGGAACCATGCAACTCCTTGTTACTGTAATGGGGTTTCACAAC